CGTAATAAAATGGCTGAAATATAGGCGATAAATTGTAAATTTATATATGAGAATAATCTCTTTTATTAAGCTTTATATTCAATAATGATATAAAATTGCAAATTTTAAGGAGTATAAATTAAATACTAAGGCTTAAAGAATTTCTTTTTTTATAATTTTGAAGATTATTAGTTTATATAACTTAAAACCTTATATAAAAAAAAAAGTTCTAATAATTATACCTAATAAAGAAATTATTCTAAAAAAATTAATAAATGATATTGAATTATTATTTAAATAAAATTTAAATCATTTTAATTTTAAATAATTAAATATAATACAAGAATAAATAACACGAATATAAAAAAATAATATAATTAATCTTATTATAATAAAAATAAATGAAATTAATAAAAAATTATTTATAATTAAAAAATTAATAGTAATTCATTTAGGAAAAAATCCTAGAAATGGGGGAAGTCCTCCTAAAGATAAAAAATTAATTATTAAAGAAATTTTTATAATCGAATTTATATTAATAAAAAATAATTGATTGATAAAATAAGCATTTAATATATAAAATAAAAAACATAAAATTCTAATTAAAAATGAATATATAATTAAATAAAATATTCATAAATTTTCTCTAATAAGTAAAGTAGTTAATATTCAACCTAGATTATTGATTGAAGAAAATGCTATTAATTTACGTAAGGAAGTTTGATTAATACCTCCTAAAACTCCAATAACAACATTAATAATTATGATTATTATTAAAAAATTATTGTTTATGTAATAAGAAAGAAGAATTATAGGGGAAATTTTTTGTCAAGTTATTAAAATAAAACAATTTAATCATGATAAACCTTCAATAATATTAGGAAATCAGAAATGGAAGGGGGAAGATCCTATTTTTATTAATATAGAAGAGTTAATTATAATTGAAATTAAATTATTAATTTCAAAATTTTTTAATAAAATTATTTTGATTAAAATAGAAAATAAAAAATTAATAGAAGCAATAGCTTGTGTTAAAAAATATTTTAGTGCTGCTTCAGAGGATAAAAGATTTTTATGACTGGAGATTAGGGGGATAAATCTGAGTAAATTAATTTCTAAGCCAATTCAGCATCCTAATCAAGAATTAGAGGAGATTGAAATTAAAGTTCTAAAAATTAAAATGAAATAAAAAAATATTTTATTTGAATTAATATTTAAAAAAATTTAAAATAGGGGAATTAAGTTAAATTAAAAATTTAATATTATATATATATATATATATATATATATACATATATTTTAGTGTAGGGGCACAATAATTTTTGATATTATTAGATATAGTTAAATTCTATAAAATATAATAAAGGTAGAATTCTACTTAATTTATTCTATCAGAATAATCCTTTAATCAGGCACTTTATTTTTAAAAAAAAGGGATTTCCTATATATTTGGGGTATGAACCCAAAAGCTTATTTTAGCTTATTTTTAATTTTTTTTTTTATTTATATATTAAAAAAAAAAGGAATGGTTTGGGAGATAATTGAAATAAAATTAATTAATTAAAAAAATGAAAAATTGTTAATTTTTTTTAGTAATATAATATTATATTAAATATTTAATTTATTATTAATATAATAATATAATAAAAATATTTAATATATTAATATTTATATTAATATATTATAATTTTTTAGTTTATAAAATTTTATATAGCAATTTAGGTATTTAATAATTATTATGAAAAAAAAAAAAGAGAAATTATTAAATGTTTATTAATGTCTATTAAATATTTTATTATATATGTTTTTTTATATATTAAATATTTATATATACATACGTAAATTTTAAAGAATATATTAATATTTTATTAAATTATTAATATATATATATATTTATTAATAATTTTTTATTTATTTAAATTAATTTTAAAAAAAAAAATAAATATTTAATTTTAAAAAAAAAAATCTATATGAAAAATTTTTATATATAAATAAATTTTTTATGATTTAGGAAGTTTAATTTAAATTTATTTTACATATAAATTTTAGTATGAATTTTTAATTATTTTAATAATTTTTAAAAATTAAATTATAGTAATTAATATTAAAAATTTAAGAAATTAAGATTTAGTAATATTTAAAATTATTAACAAATTTTGTGCCAGCAGTTGCGGTTAAACAAAAAATAATTTAAATTTTATTAGTAAATAATAAATATTAATATAAATGAAATTAAATATTAATTTATTAGGTGAAATTTTAATTTAATTAAAATTTTATTTTGTAATATGATTTATTAAATTTTATAAAAAACTAGAATTAGATACTCTATTATTAAAAATTAAATAAATAATACTAAAATAGTATGTAATTATTTATAGAAACTTAAATAATTTGGCGGTATTTTAGTTCATTTAGAGGAATCTGTTTAATAATTGATAATCCACGAATAAATTTACTTAATTTAAAAATTTTGTATATCGTTGTTAAAAAAATATTTTTTAATAAAAATAATATTTAAGAATTTTTATAATAAATTAATTCAGATCAAGATGCAGATTATAATTAAGAATATAATGGATTACAATAAGAAATGATTAAATGAATAATATATTTTAATATATATTTGAAGGTGGATTTAAATGTAATTTTATTTAATTTATTAAAATGATTAAAAATTGAAATATGTACATATTGCCCGTCGCTTTCATTAATAAATTGAAATAAGTCGTAACAAAGTAGATGTACTGGAAAGTGTTTCTAGAAAGATCAAATTAGAGCTTGAATAAGTATTTCATTTACATTGAAAAGATATTAAATTTAATTAATTTGAGGGGGAAAAATTAATAAAAAAAAAATAATAAAAAAATTTTTAAAAATATATTTAATGGGGGTTAAAGTATATATATAGAAAAAATTTTTAAATTTATAGTAAATTAGTATTGTAAAAGAATTTTGAAATACGGGGGTAATTCAATAAAAAGTAAATTTAGTTTGTTGTATCTTGTGTATCAGAGTTTATTAATAATTTTTTTTGGGTAAAAATTTCTCGAATTTAAAAGAGTTAATTAATTATAAAAGTTAATGTGGTATAATTATTTAAAATAATTAATTGGAAATGAAATGTTAATCGTTTTTAAAGATATCTAGTTTTTTTAGAAAAAAATTTAATTTTAAATATTATAATTTAAATTTTTTATTTTATAAAATTTTATTTATTAATATTAAATATTTTAAGGGATAAGCTTTAAAATAAATTTTTATAATTAATTTTAAATTTAAAATTAAAATTTTAAAATTTAAATTGTTAAATAAATTATAGTTTTTTATAAATAATTTAATTTTTATTAAAATTTAAAATAAAATTTAATTTTTTATAAAAAAATATATTTTAATATGATAAAATTAGATATAATGATAAAATTAGTATATAAATTTTAATAGAAAAATTAATTTATGATAAGTTATTTAAAGGAATTCGGCAAAATATTATATTCACTTGTTTATCAAAAACATGTCTTTTTGTTAATAATTTAAAGTCTAATCTGCCCACTGATAAAGTATTAAAGGGCTGCAGTATTTTGACTGTACAAAGGTAGCATAATCATTAGTCTCTTAATTGGTGACTTGTATGAAAGATTGGATGAAATATATACTGTCTCTATTTAATTAATAAAATTTAATTTTTTAGTAAAAAAGCTAAAATAATTTTAAAAGACGAGAAGACCCTATAGAGTTTTATAATTTATTTAATTATTATTAATATATTAATTATTTAAATTAAAATTAATTAAATTATTTTATTGGGGTGATAAAAAAATTAAATTAACTTTTTTTAATATTTTACATTGATTTATGAATATTTGATCCATTTATAGTGATTAAAAGAAAAAATTACCTTAGGGATAACAGCGTAATTTTTTTTTTTAGTTCAAATAGGAAAAAAAGTTTGCGACCTCGATGTTGGATTAAGATAAAATTTAAATGCAAAAGTTTAAAATTTTGATCTGTTCGATCATTAAAATCTTACATGATCTGAGTTCAAACCGGTGTGAGCCAGGTTGGTTTCTATCTTTAAATATAATTTAATATTTTAGTACGAAAGGATCAAATATTAGAAATAATTTTAAAAATATATGAATATTATTAATAATTTAATAGCTATTTTGGCAGAAAAAATGTAATGATTTTAGAAGTCATAAATATATAAATTATTATATATATAGTAAATGATAATTAATGATTGTTTTTTATATATTATTGGGGTTTTAGTAATAATTATTGGGGTGATAGTAGGGGTTGCTTTTTTAACTTTATTAGAACGTCAAGCTTTAGGATATATTCAAATTCGAAAAGGTCCTAATAAGGTTGGTTATATAGGAATTTTACAACCTTTTGCTGATGTAATTAAGTTATTTACTAAAGAACAAACTTTTCCTAATTATTCAAATTATATAGTTTATTATTTTTCACCGGTAATTAGATTTATTATTACTTTAATATCTTGATTATTAATTCCTTATTATTTTAATATAATTAGATTTAATTTAGGTATTTTATTTTTTTTATGTTGTACAAGAATAGGGGTATTTACAGTGATAATTGCTGGTTGATCTTCAAATTCAAATTATGCTTTATTAGGGGGTTTACGAGCTGTAGCTCAAACGATTTCTTATGAAGTTAGTTTAGCTTTAATTATATTATCAAGAGTTATTATAATTATAAATTTTAATATAATTAATTTTTTTTTTTATCAGGAATATATTTGATTTTTTTTTTTGATAATACCTTTAAGATTATGTTGGTTATCTTCAAGATTAGCAGAAACTAATCGAACTCCATTTGATTTTGCTGAGGGGGAAAGAGAATTAGTTTCTGGGTTTAACGTAGAATACAGAAGAGGTGGATTTACTTTAATTTTTTTATCAGAATATGCTAGAATTCTTTTTATAAGAATATTATTTATTTTATTATATGTAGGGGGTTATAGATTAAGATTAATTTTTTATTTAAAATTATCATTTATTTCTTTTATGTTTATTTGAATTCGTGGAACTTTACCTCGTTATCGTTATGATAAATTAATATATTTATCATGAAAAAGATATTTACCTATTTCATTAAATTATTTATTGTTTTTTTTAGGGTTAATTATTTTTTTTTATTAGTTAATTTTTTTAGTATAAATTAATAGAATAGTAAATTCTTTCTTAAGTTTTCAAAACAAATGCTTTTACAAGCTCATTAATTAAATTATTTAAAAATTAAATTATCTCAATATTTATTAATAATTGGGTTAATAATAAAATAAGAAAAATATAAGAAAGTTAATAATTGACTAGTAATAATATAAGGTTCTTCTACTGGTCGAGCTCCAGCTCAAGTTAATAGTATAATAGTAGTGATTATAATTCAAAATAAAATTTGATTTATAGGGTAAAATTGAATTCCTTGAATTTTTTTATTGAAGGTTAAAGGTAGAATAATTAAAATTAAAATAGATATTATTAAAGCAATAACTCCTCCTAGTTTATTTGGAATTGAACGTAAAATAGCATAAGCAAATAAAAAATATCATTCAGGTTGAATATGAACAGGGGTAACTAAAGGATTAGCTGGAGTGAAATTATCTGGATCTCCTAATAGATAAGGATTAGATAAAGTTAATAATCTTAATATAAACAATAATAAAATAAATCCAATTAAATCCTTAAAGGTAAAAAATGGATGAAAAGGAATTTTATCTAAATTTCTATTTATTCCTAATGGATTATTTGATCCTGTTTGATGTAAAAATAATAAGTGGATTATTGTTAATATTAAAATAATGAATGGTAATAAAAAATGAAATGAATAGAATCGTGTTAAAGTTGCATTATCGATTGCAAATCCCCCTCAAATTCAATTGACTAATATAGATCCTAGATAAGGGATGGCTGATAATAAATTAGTAATTACTGTGGCTCCTCAAAAAGATATTTGTCCCCAGGGTAAAACATATCCTATAAAGGCTGTTGCTATTAATATAAATAAAATAATAATTCCTACTATTCATGTGTATTTTAAATTAAAAGATTCATAATAGATTCCTCGGCCAATATGTAAATAAATGCAGATAAAAAAAAAAGAAGCTCCGTTAGCATGAAGAGTACGAATTAATCATCCATAATTTACATTTCGACAAATGTAGTTAACTCTATAAAAAGCTAATTCAATATTTGCAGTATAATATATAGTTAGAAATAATCCTGTTATAATTTGAATAATTAAACATAAAGCTAGAAGAGATCCAAAATTTCATCAAGATGAAATATTAGAGGGAGAAGGTAAATCAATTAAAGAATTATTAATAATTTTTAATAAGGGATGAGTTTTTCGTAAAGGTAAAAATTTATTTATCATTAGTATTTAAATTAATTAATAATTAATAGATCGTAGAGGACCAAAAAAAATATTTGTAATTTTTACAATAGCTACTAAAGTAATAAAAAGATAAATAATTAATATTATTATTATGAATTGATTTTGATTATTATATAATTTAGATAAATTAATTTTATTTTCATTGTTAAAAAAAATAAAAAAATTTATTATATTATTTATTTCGTAGTTAAATGAAAAATTTAATCAATTTATATTATATATTTGATTGATTCTTATAATAAAAGTTAAAATAAATAATAAAAATATAATATTTTTTATGAAAAAATTTATATTAAATAATTCATTAGAAGCTACTCTTGATACATAAATGAATAAAACTAATAGACCCCCTAAAAATACTAAAAATAAAATATAAGAAAATCAATAAGAATTGATTAATATACCAGACAATAAACAAACAATAAGGGTTTGAATTAAAATTATTAATCCTATTGATAGGGGATGATTAAGAAATAATATTATAGAAGAAAATATAATAATTAATAAAGAGAAAAATATTTTTAACATTTCAAAGAATAGTTTATAAAAATAATAATTTTGGAGATTATAGATAAAGAGATTCTTTTTCTTTGAAGTTTTTAAAGATTTAACTTATTTTTGATTTACAAGACCAATGTTTTTTTTAAACTATAAAAACTAATGATAGTATTAAATATATGATTAATTATTTTAATAATATTTATTTTTGGAAATATAATTTTTATTTCTAAACATAAACATTTATTAATTGTTTTATTAAGATTAGAATTTATTGTTTTAAGAATTTTTTTTATATTACTTTTATATTTAAGTTTTATAGAATATAATATATATATATTAATAATTTTTTTATTATTTTCAGTTTGTGAGGGGGCATTAGGTTTATCTATTTTGGTTTCTATAATTCGAACTCATGGAAATGATTATTTTCAAAGATTTAGTATATTATAATGATAAAATTTTTATTAATAATGATTTTTATAATTCCTTTATGTTTTTTAAAAAATATATTTTGAATGGTTCAATTAATATTAATAATAATAATATTTATATTTATAAATTTAAATATAAATATTACAAATTTTTGTAATCTTAGATATATAATAGGATGTGATATAATTTCTTATGGTTTAATTTTATTAAGAATTTGAATTTGTTTATTAATAATTATGGCAAGAGAAGATTTAAATAAGAAAAATTTTTATATTAATTTTTTTTTATTTAATATTATTATTTTATTAATTATATTATATCTAACTTTTAGAGTGTTAAATTTATTTATATTTTATTTATTTTTTGAGGGGAGATTAATTCCTACGTTAATATTAATTATTGGTTGAGGTTATCAACCAGAACGAGTTCAAGCTGGGATATATTTATTGTTTTATACTTTGTTTGCTTCTTTACCAATATTGATGGGAATTTTTTTTTTTTTTTTTAATTATAATTGTTTAATTATATATTTTTTAAAATTTTTTAATAGAAATTTTTTTTTATTATATTTATCTATAATTTTAGCTTTTTTAGTAAAAATGCCAATATATTTTGTCCATTTATGACTTCCTAAAGCTCATGTAGAAGCTCCTGTTTCGGGGTCAATAATTTTAGCTGGGATTATATTAAAATTAGGAGGTTATGGTCTTTTACGGATTATAATTGTTTTTCAAAAAATTAATATAAAATATGGATTAATTTGAGTAGTAATTAGATTATTAGGGGGTTTATATATTAGATTAAATTGTTTTTGTCAAGTTGATATAAAGTCATTAATTGCTTATTCATCTGTGGCTCATATAAGATTGGTAATTTGTGGAATTATAACTATAAATTATTGGGGTTATTTAGGTTCATATATTATAATGATTGGGCATGGATTGTGTTCTTCAGGAATATTTTGTTTAGTAAATATTAATTATGAACGATTGCAAAGACGAAGATTATTTATTAATAAGGGTATAATAAATTTTATACCTTCTTTAAGTTTATGATGATTTTTAATTTTATCTTCCAATATAGCAGCACCTCCATCAATAAATTTAATAGGGGAAATTAGATTAATTAATAGAATTGTTAGATGATCTAATTTAACTATAATTACTCTTATTATAATTTCTTTTTTTAGAGCTGGGTATAGATTATATTTATATTCTTATACACAACATGGAAAATATAATATAAGTATTTATAGTTTTTATACAGGTATTTCTCGGGAATATTTAATGTTATTATTACATTGATTACCTTTAAATTTATTAATTTTAAAAATTGATTTTTTTATAATTTGATTTTAATTTAAATAATTTAAGTAAGTAAAATATTGATTTGTGGAGTCAAAAATATGAAATTTCATTTTAAATCATAAAAAAATTTTCAATTTGTTTTATTAGTTTTTTTTTTTGTTTTATTTTTAGAATAATTAATTTTTTTTTTTTTGTTTATTTTATTATGGAAAATATAACTTTTTTTTTAGAGTGGGAAATTATTTCTTTTAATTCAATAAGAATTGTAATATCTATTTTGTTAGATTGAATATCTTTATTATTTATAATATTTGTATTAATAATTTCATCATCAGTAATTTATTATAGAAAGAGATATATATCTTCAGAATTAAATTTGAATCGTTTTATTATTTTAGTTTTATTATTTGTATTTTCTATAATTTTATTAATTATTAGTCCAAATATAATTAGAATTTTTTTAGGTTGAGATGGCTTAGGTTTAGTTTCTTACTGTTTAGTTATTTATTATCAGAATATTAAGTCTTATAATGCTGGAATATTAACTGCTTTATCTAATCGTATTGGAGATGTAATAATTTTAATAGTAATTTCTTGAATAATAAATTATGGAAGGTGAAATTATATTTTTTTTTTAAATTTTATAAATAATGATTATATAATAAAAATTATTGGATTTTTATTGATTGTTGCTGCTATAACAAAAAGAGCTCAAATTCCTTTTAGATCTTGATTACCTGCTGCTATAGCTGCTCCTACTCCAGTTTCTTCATTAGTTCACTCTTCTACGTTAGTGACTGCTGGAGTTTATTTATTAATTCGATTTAATTTAATATTAGTTGATATATTTTTTTTAAAAATTTTATTATTATTATCAGGGTTAACTATATTTATAGCTGGGATTTCTGCTAATTATGAATTTGATTTAAAAAAGATTATTGCTTTATCAACATTAAGACAATTAGGATTAATAATAAGAATTTTAAGAATAGGAATACCAGATTTAGCTTTTTATCATTTATTAACTCATGCTATATTTAAGGCTTTATTATTTATATGTGCTGGAGTGATTATTCATATAATAAATGACATTCAGGATATTCGTTATATAGGGGGAATTAGAATATATATTCCTTTGACAAGTTTATGTATAAATATTTCGAATTTAGCTTTATGTGGAATTCCATTTTTAGCTGGATTTTATTCTAAGGATTTAATTTTAGAAATAGTAAGAATAAGAAATTTAAATTTAATAATTTTTTTTTTATATTATTTTTCTACAGGTTTAACTATATATTATACAATTCGTTTATTATTCTATTTAATAGTTAATGATTATAATTTGATAGTTTTATATAATTTATATGACGAAGATTATACAATATTAAAAAGAATATTTATATTATTATTTATAAGATTAGTTGTTGGGAGATTTTTAAGATGAATAATTTTTAATTATCCTTATATAATTTATTTATCTATTAATATAAAAATAATAGTTATTTATGTTATATTAATTGGTTTATTAATAGGTTATTTAGTTAGAAATATAAAAATTTATTCAATAAATAAGTTTTTAATAACTTATAGATTAAGAAATTTTTTAAGTTTAATATGATTTATACCAAGACTTTCTACTTATAGATTAAATATTTATTTTTTAAAAATAGGACATAAATTATCTAAAAATGTTGATATAGGTTGAAGAGAATTATATAGAGGTCAAGGTATATATAATATTATTAAAAATTATTCTGTTTTTTATAATTTTTATCAAATAAATAATTTTAAAATTTATTTATTTAGATTTTTTTTTTGAATATTAATTTTTTATTTAATATTATTATTGTAAATTTAAATAGCTTATAAAGAGCATAATATTGAAGATATTAAGGAGATTGTAAAATCTTTAAATATTTATAAAAAAAATTTTTTTATTTTTACAATGAAAATGTAATGTTTTTATAAACTATATAAATAAATTAGAAATATTAATAGATATTATCTACTATAATTTAAGTTAGAAGCTTAATTTTTTATATTTCTTTAATTGGAATAAAATTCATTAATGTCATTAACAGTGACATACCTCTATTTTGGTTTCAATTAAAAATATGGAGTAGAATACTCTTTCTTTTAAGTCGAAATTAAATGCATAATATTGCTTCATATTTAAGATAAATTGGAATCAATATTTTTTGAATGCAAATCAAATGTTTTTTATAAACTATAATCCTAGTTTGTTCAATTTAATATATTTTGATTTCATTCATGGTAAAGACCTAATAAAAGTATTAATAAAAAGAAAAATCTAATTTTTATTATAGAAAAAAAATTTACTAATTTAAAAGAATAAATTATAGGGAAAATTAAAGCGATTTCTACATCAAAAATTAAAAAAATTACTGTGATTAAGAAAAAATGTAGTGAGAATGGGATTCGAGCTGAAGATTTAGGGTCAAATCCACATTCAAATGGGGAGTTTTTTTCACGGTCTATAAATGATTTTTTTGATATGATAATTGTTAAAAATATTATGATATTAGAAATTAAAATAATTAAAATTGAAATAATAAATAATAAAATAATTATTTATATTAATTTAAATTAAACATTTTGATTGGAAATCAAATATACTAAATATATTATATAAATAAGTTAATTACCTCATCAGTAGATAGATACATAAAGGAATAGTCAAACTACATCAACAAAGTGTCAATATCAGGCTGCTGCTTCAAATCCAAAATGATGTTTACTAGAAAAATGAGAATTTAAGTGACGAATAAAACAAACAGATAAGAAAATTGTTCCAATAATTACATGAAGACCATGGAACCCTGTAGCTATAAAGAAAGTTGACCCATAAATAGAATCTGCGATAGAAAATGGAGCTTCAATATATTCGTAAGCTTGGAGAATAGAAAAATAAATTCCTAAAATAATAGTAATAAATAAACTTTGTTTAGTTTGGGAAAAATTATTTTCTATAATTGCATGATGAGCTCAAGTTACTGAAACTCCTGATGTAATTAGAATAATAGTATTTAAAAGAGGAATTTGAAATGGGTTAAATGGAATAATTCTAGAGGGAGGTCATATAGCACCAATGTCAATATTAGGTGAAAGTCTTCTATGAAAAAAAGCTCAAAAAAATGAAATAAAAAAAAAAATTTCTGAAATAATAAATAGGATTATTCCTCAACGTAATCCTTTAGATACTATAATTGTATGACTACCTTGATAAGTTCCTTCTCGACAAATATCTCGTCATCATTGATATATAGTTAATAAAATAATTATGTAGCCTAAAATTATTAAGTTTATATTAAATTCATGGAATCATTTAATTATACCTGTAACTAGTGTTATTACTCCAATTGCTCCAGTAAGAGGTCAAGGACTATAGTCTACTAAGTGAAAAGGGTGATTATTATTTATTGACATTAGTTAAATTAGTTAACTTCTCTAGAATATAATGTTCTTAAAATAGAAATTACGTAAGCTTGAATAACCGCAACTGCTGATTCTAAAATTAATAATAAAATTTGTAAAAAAATTAAAATAAATAATAAGAAAAATGATATATTGTTTCCAGTTCTTCTTAAAAGAGTTAATAATAAGTGTCCAGCAATTATGTTAGCAGTTAAACGAACAGCTAAAGTTCCTGGACGAATAATATTTCTAATTGTTTCAATTAATACTATAAAAGGTATTAGAATAGAAGGAGTTCCTTGAGGAATTATGTGAATAAATATATGTTGATAATTATTAATTCATCCATATAATATAAATCTTAATCATAAAGAAAGAGAAATAGATAAAGAAATATTAAGATGACTTGTTCTTGTAAAAATATAAGGAAATAATCCTAAGAAATTATTAAATAAAATAAATGAAAATAAAGAAATAAAAATGAAGGAAGATCCTTTATTTAATTTATTATTTCCTAATAATATTTTAAATTCATTATGAAGTTTATTTAAAATAAAGTTTCAAAAAATAAATTGTCGATTAGGAATAGTTCAGAAACAAAAAGGAATGAATAATAATCCAATAAAGGTTCTAAATCAATTTAAAGATAGATTAAAAATATTTGTTGATGGATCAAAAATAGAAAATAAGTTATTTATCATTTTCAATTTAAATTTTTAAAATTTTTATTATTTTTTTTATTATATTTATTATTATTAGTGTTATTAGTTATATAAATATAATAATTTATAATATTAAAAATAATAAAAATTATAATAAATAAAATAAATGAAATAATTCAATTAATGGGTATTATTTGAGGAATAAAAGAATATTACTAAGGTAATAATTTAAATTTGACATATTTATGTTATATTTTAACTAATTCTTTCATTAGAAGTAAATGCTAATTTACTATAAAATGGTTTAAGAGACCAGTACTTGCTTTCAGTCATCTAATGAGGAATAATTATTAATTCAATTAATAAAATTTTTAATGGAAATTCTTTCAATTATAATAGGTATAAAACTATGATTAGCTCCACAAATTTCTGAACATTGACCAAAAAAAATACCTGGACGATTAATAAATAGATTAGTTTGATTTAGACGACCAGGATTAGCATCAATTTTTACACCTAATGATGGAATAGTTCAGGAATGGATAACATCTGTAGCAGTAACTATAATTCGAATTTGATTATTCATAGGTAAAATAATTCGATTATCAACATCTAATAAACGAAAATTATTAATATTAGATTTATCATAATTAATTATATATGAATCAAATTCTACATTATTAAAGTCAGAATATTCATAACTTCAGTATCATTGATGACCAATTGATTTTAATGTAATTAAAGGATTATTTAATTCATCTAAAAGATATAATAGACGTAAAGAAGGTAAGGCAATAAAAATTAAAGTAATTGTAGGAATAATAGTTCAAATTAGTTCAATTATTTGTCCTTCTAATAAAAAGCGATTAATATATTTATTAAAAAATAAATTAATTATTAAATAACCTACTAAAATAGTAATTATAATCAAAATAATTAATGTATGATCATGAAAAAAAATAATTTGTTCTATTAAAGGGGAAGCTCTATTTTGAAGATTAAAGTTTGATCAAGTTGCCATTTCTAAAAAAAGGATAATTCCTTTATAAATGGGGTTTAAATCCATTACATATAGTCTGCCATATTAGAAATTTCTTAAAATAGGAAGTTCATTATATGAATGTTCAGCAGGAGGTAAATTTTGTAATCATTCAATAGAAGAAGGTATATTAAGTGAAAATAAAATAATTCGTTGGTTAATAAATGATTCTCAAATGATTATTATTATTATTATTAATGATAATAAGGAAATATATGATCCAAATGAAGATAAAATATTTCATGATATGAAGTTATCGGGGTAGTCAGAATAACGACGAGGTATACCTGCTAATCCTAAAAAATGTTGGGGAAAAAAGGTTAAATTTACTCCGAAAAATATAGTAAAAAATTGAATTTTTAGTAAGTAAGGATTTATAGAAAGACCTGTAAATAAAGGATATCAATGAATAAATCTTCCTATAATAGCAAATACAGCTCCTATAGATAATACATAATGAAAGTGAGCTACAACATAATATGTGTCATGAAGAGTTACATCAATTGATGAATTAGCTAAGATTACTCCTGTTAATCCTCCTACTGTAAAAAGAAATACGAATCCTAATCTTCATAAAATTGATGGTCTATAATTAATTTGTGTTCCATGAAAGGTAGCTAATCAACTAAAAATCTTAATTCCTGTAGGGACTGCAATAATTATTGTTGCAGAAGTAAAATAAGCTCGAGTATCGGTATCTATACCAACAGTAAATATGTGATGAGCTCAAACAATAAAACCTAATAATCCAATTGCTATTATAGCATAAATTATTCCTAAACACCCAAATGTTTCTTTTTTTCCACTTTCTTGGGAAATGATATGTGAAATTATTCCAAATCCCGGTAAAATTAAAATATAAACTTCTGGATGACCAAAAAATCAAAATAAATGTTGATAGAGAATAGGATCTCCCCCTCCAGCAGGATCAAAGAAAGATGTATTTAAGTTTCGATCTGTTAATAATATGGTAATAGCACCTGCTAAAACTGGTAAAGAGAGAAGTAATAATAAAGCTGTAATTCCTACTGCTCAAACAAATAAAGGTATTTGATCGAATGATATATTATTAATACGTATATTAATAATTGTAGTAATAAAATTAATTGCTCCAAGAATTGAAGAAATTCCTGCTAAATGTAGGGAAAAAATAACTAAATCAACTGATCTTCTACCATGTGCGATATTAGAAGAAAGAGGGGGGTAAACAGTTCATCCAGTTCCAGCTCCATTTTCAACAATTATTCTGGAAATTAATAGAGTTAAAGAAGGGGGTAATAATCAAAATCTTATATTATTTATTCGGGGGAAAGCTATATCGGGGGCTCCTAATATTAATGGGATTAATCAATTTCCAAATCCTCCAATTATAATAGGTATAACTATAAAAAAAATTATAATAAAAGCATGAGCTGTAACAATAGTATTATAAATTTGATCATCACCAATTAATGAACCTGGGGTTCCTAATTCAGTTCGAATTAATAAACTAAGGGAAGTTCCTAATATACTTGCTCAAATACCAAAAATAAAATATAATGTTCCAATATCTTTATGATTTGTTGAATAAAGTCATTTTCG